AATATTTTAAAAAACGACGAAAAGAACAAGGCATGATACAAGGGCTGGATCACCAGCTTCGAACAAGAAAATTTAAACATATAGCTTTTTTAACTCGTTCCAGACGAAGTTTTAAGAAGTCTCATTTCAAGAATTATAATCTTTATAGAAAATTTAATAGAGAGTCGGGTTTTATAAGTTATTTGGAAGAACCAGATTTTCGTCGAGCCGTAATCAAAGGCTCTATCCGTATTCAAAGGCGTAAAATGGTTATTTGGGGACCGTCTCAAGGAAATCCCCATTCCCCCCTTTTTTTGGAAAAAATGGAAGAATTTCCTTTTCCTATATCCGACCTAATGAAACTTTTTTTTAATATTAGAGATTGGTTGGGTAAAAAGTCAGAATTCGAAATTTTAGATCAACAATTCCAAATAAAAAAAAACAACCAGGAAGACGCAATAGAATTCTGGGAGAACATTCCATATGCACAAAAATCAAGAAGTGTTCTGTTACTAGCTCAATCAATTTTTAGAAGATATATTAAATTACCCTTATTGATAATAGCTAAGAATATTGGACGTATTTTATTACGACAATCTCCGGAATGGTACGAGGATTTCCAAGATTGGAATAGAGAAATTTATCTAAAGTGCAGCTATAATGGTCTTCAATTCTCCAAAACAGAATTTCCTAAAAATTGGTTAAGAGAAGGTTTTCAGATCAAAATCCTATATCCTTTTCATTTGAAACCTTGGCACAGATCTAAGCTACGACTCTCTGATAGAGATCGAAAGCAACAAGATGATTTTGATTCTTGTTTTTTAACAGTTTTGGGAATGGAAACGGAATACCCTTTTGGTCCTCCGCGAAAAACACCTTCCTTTTTTGAACCCATTTTGAAAGATATAGACTATAAAGTCGAAATCAGAAAATTCAATTTTAGAGTTCGAAGAGCTTTAAAAAAAATAAAAAAAAAAGAAGCAAAAGCATTTTTATTTGTAAAACAAATACTAAAAGAACTTTTAAAAGGAACGAAAATTCCATTATTTATACCGAGAGAAATATATGAATCAAATGAAAATGAAATAGAAAAGGATTCTATAATCAGCAATCAGATAATTCATGAATCACTTAGTCAAAATCGATCTACAGGTTTGACAAATTATTCACAGGCAGAAGAAGAAATGAAACATAGAATTGATAGAAGAAACACAATCAGAAATCAAATAGAAATAATGAAAAAAAATAAAAAAAAAGTAACGCCGGGAATAAAAAAAAATAAAAAGAATAATGGAGAATCACCCCCAAAAATTTGGAAAATATTTAAAAGAAAAAATATTGAATTAATAATTCAATTTTTCATTGAAAAAACATACATGGATATCTTTCTATGTATCATTAATATGCGCAGAATCGCTCTACAACTTTTTATGGAATCAACAAAAAAAATTATTGAGAAATACATTGACAATAACGAAACAAATCAAGAAAAGATTAATAAAGCAAAACAAAATAAAATTGACTTTATTTCGACTATGACTATAAAAAAGGCTTTTGATAATCTTAGAAATAGTAAGCGGAAGTCACATATTTTTTTTGATTTATCTTACTTGTCACAAAAATATGTATTTTTAAAATTATCACAAACCCGGGTTATTAACTTCAATAAGTTAAGATCTATTCTTCAGTATAATGGACCATCTTTTTTTCTTAAGAATGAAATAAAGGATTTTTTTGGAAGGCAAGGAATATTTGATTCCGAAGTAAGACATAAGAAACTTCCAAATTATGGAACGAATCCATGGAAAAACTGGTTAAGAGGTCATTATCAATACGATTTATCTCAGATTACATGGTCTAGATTAGTCCCACAAAAATGGCGAAATGGAAAAAACCAATGCCAGCCGTCTCAAAATAAAGATCTAAAGAAATGGTATTCCTATGAAAAAGACCAATTATTTGATTACAAAAAAAAACAAAATTCGAAAGTCTATTTATTACCAAATAAAGAAGAGAATTTAAAAAAAAACTATAGATATGATCGTTTATCATATAAATATATTCATTCTGAAACTAAGAAGAAGTCCTATATTTATAGATCATCATTAGAAACAAATAAGAAGCAAGAAAATTCCACCAGAAATAAAGAAAAAATTGTTAACATACTCAAAAATATTCCTATCAAGAATTATCTAGGAAAAAGTGATATTATATATATGGAAAAAAAGACAGATAGAAAATATTTGGGTTGGAAATTGAATACAAATATTCAGGTTGAACCTAATAAGGACCAAATCCAAATAAGGGATAAAATTCATAATAATGGTCTTTTTTATCTTCCGATTGATTCAAATTCCGAAATCAATTACAAAAAGGTCTTTTTTGATTGGATGGGAATGTCTTTTGATTGGATGGGAATGAATGAAAAATTCTTAATCTTAAATCGCCTCATATCAAATCCGAAAATTTTTTTCTTTCCAGAGTTTGTGATACTTTATCATAAATATAAAGAGAAACCTTG